GGTAGACAAAAAATCCTTCTTCTTTTTGAAGCCACCCAATCACAAAATCCTCCAATTCTCAACTTAAAGGAGAATAGAAGAAATCATACTTTCATACAATATCTTAATTGAATTCTATGTAATGATCAATAAATTTAGTTGAATTCTATATCTATATGTATCAACATCCTACTACCCGTTTATTCTATAGATATAGATATTTGGGCTGGAGTTGACAAACAACCAATACTAATTTTATTGTTTCTTAGTTTAGATTATAAATTGAAATGGGGCGTGGCCAAGTGGTAAGGCAACGGGTTTTGGTCCCGCTATTCGGAGGTTCGAATCCTTTCGTCCCAAAGGATTTTTATGCTATTGCTATAGTATTCCTATTATTGCTATAGATAATGGAGTGGTCAGGAGTAAATCAGTATTAATTTAAATATCTGTTCAAATCTCATTAACAAATGATCAAGTTCCATAACATATGTTTTAGAACATATTTTTTTATGTTATGGAGCCAATGTATTTTTTTTCTATTTCATTTTTTTAGGTATTTCGCGGTTGACTCTAATGAAAAATTGGAAATCTATGGAACGATTGAGGCAGGGATGATTTATCCTATTCCTTTTATTCACTTTATGACAAGATTTTATTATTGAAATATTACTCAACCCTATCCCTATGTTAAACAAAATAAATATAAACATCTAAAATGAGGAAATATTTAGCTTATATGGTATGTATGTATCGTTCTATTTCAATGCAAATAATTTTTATATTTTTGTTTTCGTAATCAGATGAAAAGAAGAAAGATTCAAATCTTTACTTAATATCATTTTTTGATCCACTTGCGAAAAAAAATTGGATTATTTCTTCTTTATCTTTGATCTATTTATCTATTTTTAATCAGTGATGAGTCAAGGAAAGACTTATCGGATTAAACATGCTGTTTATTCGCGAATTTCCTTCAAAGAAGATAGTATTTCTAAATAGGAAACTTTTTCAATTATAGATATTTTTTTATAAATACTTTATTAATATTAATGATTTCTTGTCAGTTGAATCTTTGGTATTGAAAAAGTAGGAAATAGCATAATCTATCCTATATTAGTCACTTGAAGATGCAGAGTCAATAAGTTATTCGTTTATATATATAGTTATATATATATCTTCTTTCTACTTTCTATTATTTTGTATTATATAGATACTTTTTATGTATGTTAAAATATATTTATGGATGTTAAAGATCTTGTCTTGCTAATACTTTTTCATAAAAATCGTTCCACATACAGATATCACATCATATTCTTATTTTAAAATAAGAAAATAAAAAGTCTAGATTACGATGTTTATGTACAACTGAACCAATGACTATTCATGATTCCATAATTGAATCAATTCCATACTGGTTCCAAATTAGAGGAATGTGATGGTAAAACTTCGTTTGAAACGATGTGGTAGAAAGCAACGTGCGACTTGAAGGACACGATCCGTTGTGGATTTTTAGACCCACCATCTTATTTTCGATTTATCGAGGAATGAAGATGCTCTTGTCTCGACATTGTTTGTTCTGTTACACCCGAATCCTTTGTTTTTTTGTTGGGTTGTAAATTGTCTACGATGGAGCTCGAGTCGAAAGGATTAATTCCTTTCTGGGGGGCAAAGATCTAGGGTTAATGCCAATCAATCAATTGGAACAACTTCGTAAACGTATCTTCTATATATAATAATAATATAGATATAAAAAGGATCCAATCCAATTTAAACAAGTTTTGTTTTTAAATTGGAAACTTGTTGTAATTGATCAAACTTTTTCGATTCAAAGTGTATTACGCGGGAATCAACTGTCCATCGGATTATTTGATAGAAATCAATAAAATTTCAAATATTTCCAATTCAAATCAAAGGGTATGTTGCTGCCATTTTGAAAGTATTAAGAAGCACCGAAGTAATGTCTAAACCCAATGATTTAAAATAAAGATTAAAGGATCCAAGAACAAGTAAACCCATTTTAATTGTCTCGATAGTCTCAATAACTGGATCATCCAAATCTAATTTTAAACGAGACAAAAAAAGCGGGTAAAGACAACTCAATAAATGAAATTGAGTATTGACTAAAGAGAAGAATTTCCTTTTGAGCTATTTGAGAGTTATTCAACTTGAGTTATGAGTACGAATGGTTTCTTTAAAATTTTCAGGAAGGCCAAAAAACGAATGAAATTAAAGTCTAATTGATTTTCTAGGTTGATTCGAATCAAATCATTTTTTCTTGAGCCGTACGAGGATAAAACTTCCTATACGGTTCTAGGGGGGGTATTGTTCATCTATATCTATCCCAATGAGCCGTCTATCGAATCGTTGCAATTGATGTTCGATCCCGAAGAGAAGGAAAAGATCTTAGAAAAGTGGGGTTTTATGATCCAATGAAGAATCAAACTTATTTAAATGTTCCTGCTATTCTATACTTCCTTGAAAGGGGTGCTCAACCTACAGGAACTGTTCAGAATCTTTTAAAGAAAGCAGAAGTTTTTAAAGAACTTACGTCTAATTAAACAAAATTCAATTAAATTTAAAGAAATACCAAGGGGGGGTAGCGACTTATATATAACTTTGTATAATTTTTCTTTACTAGTTTTTTTGATCCCCCCCTTCCTGCTCGATTCGTATCTATTTTTCATTCCTTCCGTCGAATCCAATGGTGGTGGTCTAGAACGACAAAACGTTAGTTTATTGATTAAAAAATCAAAAAATTCGGGCATTTCCTTCAATTGTGTGATTTTCATTACAATTTGACTAACCAATAAGGAATCAAGCCTGCTTATTCCACTTAGATTGATGAAATACAGTATGGACTAAAAAATCCGTATTTTTTTTTTAATTCTTCCTTATTTATTATTCCATTTCTACTTTTTGTATCTCTGTGGATTAGGTATGTAGTGCCAATCCAAGACAATTTTGAATATTATTGCATTGAAGTTATTTGAATTTCAAAAAAGATTTTAATAGCAATCTCTTTTGTTTTTTTCCACTATATTCTTTTCTCAAAATTTAGAATATTGACAACAGTGTATCGAACAAATATAATTCATCGTGATAAGTGAAGTGGGTTTATTTGTTTCTGTCCATAGGTTTTTTTACTTTAAACTCATTTGGTAATTCTGTTTTTCTTTTATCTGAGAATTTATTGTATGTTGATCTAATCAATTCATTTTTATGTTTCGAATCCATTAGAAAATCTGTTTTGTTAGCTCAATGATTTGATTAGCCCGTATAATCTCTTTTCTTTTTATTTTATTGAAATTTCATTTCATTGATTTTGATTGTATCTATATACCCTTTGTTGAGATTATGTTTAATCTATATTTTCTTCGGGTTGCTAACTCAACGGTAGAGTACTCGGCTTTTAAGTGCGGCTAGAATCTTTTACACATTTGGATGAAGTGAAGAATTCGTCCATACCATTGGTAAAGTTTGGAAGACCCCGACTGATCCTGAAAGGGAATGAATGGAAAAAAAAGCATGTCGTATCAATGGAGAGTTCTGAGGATATTTCAATCTTATCGGATTGGTACAAAACCTTGTTCGAATTCTTGGAACGGAACGAGTTTGGTCGAATGAATAAATGGATAGGGCCTTATGGCTTCAATTAATTATCAGAAAGAAAAAGGAACCAGCTTATGTTCTAACTTTGAATAAGTTCCCGATCTAATTAGACGTTAAAAATAGATTAGTACCTGATACGGGAAGGACTTCTCCCCACGAGGGGATTCTATATTTTTTTAATGAATCCTAACTATTTATATTCTTATTATGGAATCGAGGTGTGTGTAAAAGAAGAAGTATATTGATAAAGAAAGTTTTTTCCGAAATCAAAAGAGCAATTAGGTTTAAAAGATAAAGGATTTCTAACCATCTTGTTATCCTATAACATAGACGAATTAAATGAAATGGAAAAAAGAGAGGGTAGAGAATCTGTTGATAAGTTTACTTGTCTCGGGGTATCTATTCTTACTAGAATACCCTGTTTTGACTGTATTGCACTATGTCTTATTTGTTAACCCTCAAAATTTTCTACCCTTTGGCTCAAATTAAAATTCAAATGGAGGAAATCAAAAGATATTTACAGTTAGAGAGATTTCAACAACATGACTTCCTATATCCACTTATCTTTCAGGAGTATATTTATGCATTTGCTCATGATCATGGTTTCAATAGATCCATCTTTTCCGCAAATCCGGGTTATGACAATAAATCCAGTTTACTGATTGTGAAACGGTTAATTACTCGAATGTATCAACAGAGTTATTTGATTATTTCTCCTAATGATTCTAATCAAAATTCCTTTTTGGAACGCAACAATAATTTGTATTCTCAAATCATATCAGAGGGGTTGGGATTTATTGTGGAAATTCCATTTTCTCTACAATTAATATTTTCTCTAGAAGGTAAAAAGAAAAAGATAGTAAAATCTCAGAATTTACGATCAATTCATTCAATATTTCCCTTTTTAGAGGACAATTTTTCACATTTCACTTTTGTGTTAGATATATTCATCCCCCATCCTGTCCATGTGGAAATCTTGGTTCAAATTCTTCGCTATTGGGTAAAAGATGCCTATTCTTTGCATTTCTTACGATTCTTTCTCAACGAGCATTGTAATTGGAATAGTTTTATTAATCCAAAGAGGGTCAGTTCCTCTTTTTCAAAAAGAAATCGCAGATTATTCTTATTCTTATATAATTCTTATGTATGTGAATACGAATCCATTTTCGTCTTTCTACGTAACCAATCTTCTCATTTACGATCAACATCTTGTGAAGTTCTTCTTGAACGAATCTATTTCTATGTAAAAATAGAACGTCTTGTGAACGTCTTTGTTAAGGTTAACTATTTTCAGACGAACCCATGGTTGGTGAAGGAATCTTGCATGCATTATGTTAGGTATCAAAGAAAATCCATTTTGGCTTCAAAGGGGACGTCTCTTTTTATGAATAAATGGAAATGTTACCTTGTAACTT